GCAATTTGACAGCAAAAGCAATAAAAAACCCAATATATAATATTATTTCTAAGACCACAGGATACGACTGATTAGCTGATGTTTCAAAATTTAATATTGGCTCGTTAGATCCATATAAGCCAATACCTAGAACCCCTATTAATAGAAAAACGGAACCTCCTGCAGTGTACAAAATAAATTTTGTAGCTGAGTACAAACGCTTCTTTCCTCCCCACATAGATAGAAGTAAATAAACAGGAATTAATTCTAACTCCCACATGATGAAAAAAAGTAAAAGGTCCTGAGAAGAAAATAATCCTATTTGACCGCTGTACATTGCTAACATCAGGAAATGGAATAATCGAGAATCTCGAGTAATTGGCCGAGCCGCTAAAGTAGCTAAAGTAGTGATAAATCCAGTCAGTAAAATGGGCCCTATAGAAAGTCCATCTATTCCCAATCTCCAATGGAAATCAAAAAAATTAATCCATTTAGAATCCTCAACTAATTGTATTAATGGATCGTCCGATTGAAAATGATAACAGAATGTATAAGTTGTTAGAAGAAGTTCTAAAATACATATACTTATAGTATACCAACGGATTAGCCTATTCCCTCTATGGGGAAGAAAGAAAATAAGGGAGCCAGTTAATATTGGGAAAACTACAATTATTGTTAACCAAGGAAAATAATTCGTGGTAAAGACAAGATACACTTGGACCACTAAACCCGTGGTCGAAAATCAAATGATTTTCGACCACGGGTTTAGTCGGTAAAAAAAATCAAATGGATTCAAGTAAAGTTTTATGGAACAGATCAATAAGCTAGACCCATACTGCGAGTTGTTTCAGATCCTAAATAAACTCGAACACTCAAAAAATCTGTTGGACAGGCGGATTCACATCTCTTACAACCAACACAGTCCTCTGTTCTTGGAGCGGAAGCAATTTGTTTCGCTTTACATCCGTCCCAAGGTATCATTTCTAATACATCAGTAGGACAAGCTCGGACACATTGAGTACATCCTATACATGTATCATAAATCTTTACTGAATGTGACATTGGATCTATACATTTTTGAACGTTATAGATTTTCGATCTAGTAAGTTTAGAAACGAATCCTATATTGAGATACTAGATGAATCAATAAATTATCAGATTTTTTATGATAAATCTACACTTCTGGATTGTTAGGAGAGAGAACCAAAATACTTTTATTTCTTATATTTTTGTACCCACAATCATACCTTACATAGTAAACACGCCTTCATTTTTCAAGATATTCAAATTTATATGATAAATACTATACTATTTATTCAACAAATTTGATTGGTTAATACAGGTTGATCTTCTATTACGATAAATTGATGAAACAATAGCCGGTCCAATAGCTGCTTCAGCGGCTGCAATAGCTATCACAAAAATAGAGAAAATGTCTCCTTTTAATTGACGATTATCAAAAAAATCGGAAAACGTTACAAAATTGATATTAACCGCATTTAATATAAGTTCAAGACACATAAGGGCTCTAACCATATTTCGACTTGTGATCAATCCATAGATACCTATAGAAAATAAATAGGCACTCAAAACAAGTACATGTTCTAGTATCATTAACCAACTCCTTATCAATCTTGATTCATTTCAAAGAATTCAATGCATTCTATTTACTTTCATATAGAAAGGCTGGAATAAAGTAATCCGTTAGTAATAGACCGTCCTAAAGTCTTTCTCTTTTATCAAAAAATTTATGAAGGAAAATAAATGGGATAACCAAGAACAAAGTTTGGTTTGAATTCCTAGTTTTAAAGAATTTTTATTGACGAGCTACAGCAATTGCACCTATTAAAGCAACTAAAAGAATTATTGAAATGAATTCGAATGGAAGAAAAAAATCTGTTGATAAATGAATTCCAATTTGTTGACTATTACTTATCAAATCTTGCTCTACAATCTGATTTGATTTTGTAGTCCAAATAATCCCGTACCATGACGTATCTAGAATAGTCGTAATTAGTGAAATAAAAAGACTTGTACAAACTATCGAAGTAACTCCATCCCCCACGGTCCAAAGATGAAAATCTTTGTAATATTCTGAACCATTCATGAACATAACAGCAAAAATGATTAAAACATTTATAGCTCCTACGTAAATAAGGAGTTGCGCGGCAGCTACAAAATAGGAGTTCGATAGAATATAGAATAGAGATATACAGACAAGAACCAACCCCAACGAAAAGGCAGAATAGATTGGATTGGGAAGTACTACTACTCCTAGACCCCCTAATATAAGACCCGATCCCAGAAAGACTAAAAGAAAATCATGTATTGGTCCAGGTAAATCCATTTTTTATAGAAAAAATATAAAAATCTAAATCTTTCATGATTTTATTGACCTGACCAGGAAAAAGAAGTTACTCTGATACTTTAAAATTGTAAAACGAATAAGTGTAGATTGATGTAGATAAAGTTATTGGACCACCTAGATTTACTATTCGAGTTTGAAACTATATATTTGAAATAAAAATAGAGTCAATTTTGCAATTCAAATTAAGCTAAGATTCTCACTAATAAATTAATAGTTTGTATTGAACAAGCAAAAACTTCATTCTTTTGGGTTCAAACTGAACCTCAATAATTGAAATTGAACAATTTTTGATTCAAAAACAAAATACAAAATAAAGGATCTATTTTTTTATTTGAGGGGAATTCAAAATTGTTCGAATTGTATAATCATCAATTACTGATATCGGTAACCGACCCAACGCAATTTGATTATAATTCAATTCATGACGATCATAAGTAGAAAGTTCATATTCTTCAGTCATTGATAAACAATTAGTTGGACAATACTCAACACAATTACCACAAAATATACAGACTCCAAAATCAATACTGTAATTAAGCAAGCGTTTCTTTCGAATATCTGTTTCCAATTTCCAATCTACAACGGGTAGATCTATAGGACATACACGAACACATACTTCGCAAGCAATACATTTATCAAATTCAAAATGGATTCGGCCTCGGAAACGTTCCGAGGTGATCAATTTTTCATAGGGATATTGAATAGTTACTGGTAAACGATTCGCGTGGGACAAGGTAATCATGAAACCTTGACCGATGTACCGGGCTGCTCGTATTGTTTGTTGACCATAATTTATGAACTCAGTTACCATAGGGAACATATAGTGAATATTTAGAAAAAGGTTTTTGTTTCTTTCTCTTGTTTGAGAGAAGTTTTGAATATTATTGTAGTTCTTTAGAGTGAAAGAAGTTGGGACGAAGTTGTTAATAATAGATTACCTAGAGAAATAGGTAAAAGAAATTTCCATCCAAGATTCAAAAGTTGGTCCATTCTAAGTCTCGGTAAAGTCCATCTTGTTGCAATAGGAATGAACAAGAATAAATAAGTTTTAGCTAATGTAATAAAAATACCAATTATTGTTCCAAAAACCTTACCGGCTTTATTTATATCAAAAAATACAGGAACGGATATATACGGAATAGAAAAATTCCAACCCCCTAAGTAAAGAACTGTTACAAATAATGAAGAAACTAATAAATTAAGATACGAAGCAACATAAAATAAACCAAATTTTATACCGGAATATTCGGTTTGATAACCTGCTACTAACTCTTCTTCGGCTTCTGGTAAATCAAAGGGTAATCTTTCACACTCGGCTAGAGAAGAAATTATAAAAATAAAAAACCCTATAGGTTGACGCCACAAATTCCACCCCCAAAAACCATACTTTGATTGCGCTTCAATTATATCAACTGTACTTGAACTGTTAGATAATTATAGTCGATGATAACATCACTGCTCCATCGCTATTTCAGAACCGTACATGAGACTTTCACCTCATACGGCTCCTCGGAGGTCACAAATAAATCTAAAGAACCCTCGCTATTTTTGAATCTTGATATTTGATAGGATAGATAGACACCCCACCTAAGGTTCCGAATTATACCAATGGAATTCTGTCTGCTAGATTTTAATAAATAAAAAAGTGCTTCTGAATTTATCTTATCCTTTAAATAATTTTAAATAATTTTTATTTTTCTTTGTTGATTAATAACTAAATCCTTGAATAAAAAACTTTTTTGGAAAAATATCACATAGATATTTCAACCTATTATTTTAATTACGAAAAAAAATGAATTAGACACGAGATTAGTGTTCATAAATCATGACAATAATCTATCTCTTTAAATACAAATATCTATCCAGAAAAAAAAGAAATCTTTTTTTTTATTCTATTCTTTCTATTTTATTTCGTTCCTATTCTTCTTTCTCATAAAAAGGGACTTTAACCAAAGTAAAAGATTACTTCGTTCTTAATAGTTATTTATTTAATCAGTGGATAGGAGCATACTCTGGATCGGAATCGTGGGGAGTACTTCTTTATCATTTCTACTAACTTAAAGTCCCAATTCAAATTCCCTTTTTGTACAGAAATATCCTCTTGGATAACTCCTATAAACTCCATTACGAATCCTTTGTGTATCTTGGTCTTCCTAACCATCCACCTATTTTTGCTCAACCTTGCATTATGGTAATAACATCTATAGTAATAGATATTTCAAATTCCATATGGTTGATCTTTTGAACCCGCTTCAAGTGATGATGACTAATCAACCATTCTTGGGGTAAACCGTCTCTACTACTTTTACTTAATTCTTGTACATTAGGAAATGAGATTCAAACCTTTATTACTTTACTGCAAATTTACAAGCCGTTTTTTTCTCACTCATATAACTATCTGGTTTAATTTATCAATTCAAATGATGAATCAAAAAATTCAAATTATTTCACTTTCTTACGATAAAGATTTTGAAGGCTCACCGAATCACACGTAGAGATATTGATAATACACATAGAGTTAATGGTATTTCATAACTAATTGATTGGGCAGCAGCCCGTAAACCACCTAAAAAGGAATATTTATTGTTTGATCCATATCCTGACATAAGAAGTCCAAGGGGAGCAATACTTGAAATGGCGATCCATAAAAAAA